ATGTATGTATATTGGACCCTTTGAGACAGTTATAGGTCCTGGAAGGCAATTCTGATTGGTCAATAAAAATACATTTCAATGGAATTCCTTTTTTGTTTTTCTTTAGATTAGTTAATCTATCTTGAAAGGTAAAAAGGGGTAGAGGAAACCTGTTTTTATTTTCTTCGAAATTAATGTCCTCTTCCTCCGCATGTAGAAAAGGAATAAATAAATCAATCAAATTACGAGAAGCTTCATAAAGTGCTTCCTTAGGAGTTAAACTTCCATTCGTCCATATTTCTAGAAAAAGTATCTCTTGTTTTTCATTCCCATTCCCATAAGAATGAATACTATGATTCGCATTTCGAACAGGCATGGATACAGCATCTATAGGATAACTTCCATCTTGAGAGTTATTTGCGGATTTCATACGATATCCGCGATCTCTCTTGATTTGTAATTCAATACACAAATCAATTGGTTCCGTCAGGTTAGCTATATGTTGTGTCGTGTCAACTATTTCCACGTAAGGTGGTGAGATGATATCTTGAGCGGTTACGTATCTAGGCCCCCTGACGCAGATGGATGCGTCTATAACTCCATACAGATTACTCCTCAATATAATTTCTTTCAAATTTAGTAAAATTTCATGTACTGATTCTTCAATACCTACTATCGTAGAATATTCATGTGCTACTTTCTCAGATTTTGCACGTGTGATACATGTTCCTTCTATTTCTCCAAGTAAAGCCCTTCGCATGGCAATACCTATGGTATCGGCTTGACCTTTCATAAGCGGGGACAGAACGAAACGACCATAATAAAGACGCTTACTGTCTACTCTTGATTCAACACATTTCCACCGTAGTGTTCGAGTGGATCCTACTACTTCCTCTCGAACCATACTATAACTATAATAAGTATTATTATAATATTTGATCAGATCATTGAATCATTTATTTCTCTTGAAATCTGTTTAATTCTTATTTCTACACACGTCTTTTTTTAGGAGGTCGACACCCATTATGCGGCATAGGTGTTACATCACGTACTAAACTTAATAGTATACCACTTCTACGAATGGCTCGTAATGCTGCATCTCTTCCGAGACCAGGGCCTTTTATCATAACTTCTGCCCGTTGCAGACCCTGATCAACTACTGTACGAATAGCATTTACCGCTGCGGCTTGAGCAGCATAGGGTGTACCTCTTCTTGTGCCTTTGAATCCAGAAGTACCCGCGGAGGCCCAAGAAACCACCCGACCTCGTACATCTGTAACAGTTACAATGGTATTGTTGAAACTCGCTTGAACATGAATAACTCCTTTTGGTATTCTACGTCCATTCTTACGTGAACCAATACGTCCATTCCTACGTGAACCAATTCTTGGTATAGCTTTTGTCATATTTTATCGTCTCATAAATATGAGTCAGAAATATACAGAAAGAAAAGATACGGAGATATCCATTTCATGTTAAAACAGATCTTTTATTCTTACATGGGTCCTCCCCTTTAGAAAAGAAAGTTCTTTTTTAGAAAGATTACCCTTGTCTCTGTTTATGTCTCGGATTGGAACAAATCACTATAATTCGTCCGCGCCTACGGATCAGGCGACATTTTTCACAAATTTTACGAACAGAAGTCCTTATTTTCATATTTCTTATTCCTTACCTTAATTCTGAATCTACTCTTTTGAAGAAAATAAGTTTCTTGAATATTTTTTTTTAACTTCGAATTGTGTCCCCATGAAAGGAATGTTTAAAAAAATCACCTAATCGTTCGAATCTTTGTTGCGAAGTCGATAAATTATACGTCCTCTGGTTGAATCATAACGACTTACTTCAATTTTTACTCTATCTCCTGGTAGTATCCGTATAAAACTGCGCCGGATCCTCCCCGAAGCATAACCTAGAATTAGATCTTCATTATCTAAGCGGACCCGGAACATACCGTTGGGAAGTGATTCAGTAATTAAACCTTCATGAATCAATTTTTGTTCTTTCATTCCAGGTAACCCCCTTGAAGTATCAACTAATGAAGGAAGAGGTATATAACTCACTTTTCCTCTCTATTTCATAAATAGGAAGTTAGAGATAAAATTAGGATACCAGAGGAGGAGGATCACCATATATAACACAAAATTTCTCCTCCAATTCTTTCTAGTCGAGCTTCTCGATCTGTCATTATACCTCGAGAAGTAGAAAGAATTACAATTCCCATTCCACCTAAAATCTTAGGAATTCGTTGATAGTTGGAATAAATTCGTAAACCGGGTCGGCTAATACACTTTAAAACGGTTCTATATATTCCTTTCCTAGTCTTTCTATGTCGCAGGGTTGAAACCAAGAAATATTTGTTATTTTCCGGATGTTTTCGAACATTTTCAATAAAACCTTCTCGTAGAAGTATTTTAACAATGTTTTCGGTGATATTAGTAGATGCTATTCGAACCGTTCCTTTTTTATTCATGTCAGCATTTCTTATAGAAGTTATTATATCGGCAATATTGTCCCTACCCATAACGAACTATAATTTTTTGTGCCTCCTAATTTTGATATAATCAACATGTTTCCTTTTTTCTTTTTTCTTTGTTTTTTTTTTTTTTGAATTATTAAATTTGAAAAATAAAAAGTATATGCGTGAGACACAATCTATTAATTTGATCTATTTCAGATAGCCTACTATATCATAGTGTCATCTACTAGTATTTATAATACCTCGGGAGCTAATGAAACTATTTTAGTAAAATTCAACTGTCTCAATTCCCGAGCGATCGCACCAAAAACTCGAGTTCCTTTTGGATTTCCTTCTTGATCAATGACGACCGCTGCATTGTCATCATATCGTATTATCATACCGTTGTCACGTTTGAGTTCTTTACATGTACGTACAATTACAGCTCTAATGACTTCTGATCTTTCTAGAGGCATATTTGGCACTGCTTCTTTGATTACAGCAACAATAACGTCACCAATATGAGCATATCGGTGATTACCAGCTCCTATGATTCGAATACACATCAATTCTCGAGCTCCGCTGTTATCCGCTACATTCAAAAGGGTCTGAGGTTGAATCATATATTTTTTATTTGAATCTGTTATTTCAATGCAAAGGATGAAGGAAAAAAAGAAATATTGTCCGTCCAGAAAAAAAGAAACCTGCGGTTGTTTTTTCATCCTCAATATCCCTTTTGTTTAGTTCTACATCCCTATCGTGAAATAACAAATTGAGTTCGTATAGGCATTTTGCACGCAGCTATTTCAATAGCTGCTCTGGCTATAGTTTCTGATACTCCGCCCATTTCATAAAGTATTCGACCCGGTTTAACAACAGATACCCAATATTCGGGGGATCCCTTTCCCGAACCCATACGTGTTTCCGTAGGTCTTACTGTAACAGGTTTGTCGGGAAATATACGTACCCATATTTTTCCACCACGACGCGCATATCGTGTCATTGCTCTCCGCCCCGCTTCTATCTGTCTAGCTGTGATCCAAGCGGGTTCAAGCGCCTGAAGAGCGTATCCGCCGAAACAAATATGATTGCCTCGACAAGATATTCCCTTCATTCTTCCTCTATGTTGTTTACGAAATCTGGTTCTTTTGGGGTTATAGTTGATGGTTGTTTCTTAATTCCATCTCTATTGCAGAACCGGACATGAGAGTTTCTTCTCATCCAGCTCCTCGCGAATGAAACGATTCAATAATATTACAGATACACATGTATAATTATAATAATTATATTTATAATAATTATATTTATAATAATAAATTATTATAATAAATAATAATAATAAAAAATAATAAAAAAATAATATAATTATTATAAGTAATAATAAATAAAGTAATAATAAATAAAATATAAGTAAAATATAAGTAATAATATAAGTAATTATAAGTAATGAATGGCATTTATTGATATTTATTTATTGATATTTAATTTGTTACATATTTAATAATTTGTTACAAAGAAAGATGTATATACAAAATATACAGCTGGACGTGTATATTATTAGATATAGAAAATAGAAAATATGCTTCTTTTTTTAGAATATAACGTAGAATATAATGAATCCTTATTTTTACCTTACCTCTATCGAATCGTGCCAAAAACGGTAATCCAATAAATAAAGGTTTCGCGGGCGAATATTGACTCTTTCATTCATAGGGTCAGTCAATTCATGACACCTCTCAGAATAAATCAATTTTTTCTTGGTTCGTTCCGCCATCCCACCCAATGAATTATTAGGATTCGTTTTCAATGGAATCCTATGCAGTCACAGGTTTCGTCGTTCCCATAGCTTCTCCATTAATGGTTAGGCCTGAACTCTGCAATGGAGCTTCCGGCAAAATTCGTTCTCGAGTCAATCTCCTCAGTTTTTATTAACCCGAGGCTCTTTATTCTTTATTATTTTTTTTTTTTTTTATATTATTTTCTTTTTTTATATATTTATATCAGTATTGATTATATCAGTATTAATGCTTTATCACACTGCCTTTTATTTTATGAGTTGATTCATAGACCATACATATTGGAATCATATATCATTGATATTTTTGTTCTCTCTTTCTATCATCCTTCCATTTATCCACATCCCTTTATTTTTGCTTCACAGCCCATAATCAGATTTCTTTTTTATGGAAAAAATTTCAGTTGCTACAACTATATGATCGATCCACCCATATAGTGACTGTTTCTTGGGATCTTGACAATACGAAGCAATAAGTTGGTTATTAATTTATATGGTTACTAAGTTCATAGTAGGGGTTAGTCTATTTTTTTTTTTTGAATCTCAACCCTAAACTCTAAAGAAAAAACTAACGAGTCACACACTAAGCATAGCAATTATACTAAATAGTCAATCGAATTTTTATTCAACCTTATAGAATTAGAATTGTTCATTTTTGTTTGATTTAACAGAAAAAGAATGAAAGAGTTTGTAATTTTTTGTTTTATCACTAGCACTAGATAGAATGGCAAGACAAATGAAGGTCTATTATTTCTCGTTTACAAATATCCA